GCTATCGTAGCTTAATTAAAGCATAATACTGAAGCTGTTAAGATGAGCCCTAGAAAGCTCCGAAAGCACAAAGGCTTGGTCCTGACTTTGCCATCAACTATAGCTAAACTTACACATGCAAGTATCCGCACCCCGGTGAGAATGCCCTACAGTCTCCTGGATGGAGACAAGGAGCTGGTATCAGGCACAATTCCTTTAGCCCACGACGCCTTGCTAAGCCACACCCCCAAGGGAATTCAGCAGTGATAAATATTAAGCCATGAGTGAAAACTCGACTTAGTTAGTGTTGACAGGGCCGGTAAATCTCGTGCCAGCCACCGCGGTTATACGAGAGACCCAGGTTGATGGTCTTCGGCGTAAAGAGTGGTTAAGAAACACCCAAAAACTAAAGCCAAACGACTTCAAAGCTGTTATACGCGCATGAAGACACTGAGGCCCATCTACGAAAGTGGCTTTAATTTTCTGAACCCACGAAAGCTATGATACAAACTGGGATTAGATACCCCACTATGCCTAGCCCTAAACATTGATAAGCCCCCACTTAACTTATCCGCCCGGGTACTACGAGCAATAGCTTAAAACCCAAAGGACTTGGCGGTGCTTTAGACCCAACTAGAGGAGCCTGTCCTAGAACCGATAACCCCCGTTCAACCTCACCTTTCCTTGTCATATCCGCCTATATACCGCCGTCGTCAGATTACTCTGTGAGGAACTCGTAGTATACAGAATCGGTCACAGCCAAAAACGCCAGGTCGAGGTGTAGCGTATGGAAAGGGCTAGAGATGGGCTACATTCAATATCCTATAATGAATACGAATGGTACAAATGAAAAAAGTACTTGAAGGAGGATTTAGTAGTAAGCAGTGAATAGAGTGCTCTGCTGAAACTGGCACTAAGGCGCGCACACACCGCCCGTCACTCTCCCCGAGCTAACAGAAATGCATTCCTAATAAGCGAACGCCGCTAAGGGGAGGCAAGTCGTAACATGGTAAGCGTACCGGAAGGTGCGCTTGGAATAACTTCAGAGCATAGCTAAATAACGTATAGCATCTCCCTTACACTGAGAAGATATCCGTGCAACCCGGATTGCCCTGAAGTCTTACAGCTAGCCCAACCCCCTATGACAAATATTACACTATAAATATAACCCAAATTATCTAAAGACAATAAAGCAAATCATTTTCCCCTCCAAGTATAGGAGATAGAAAAGAGGCCTACGGCGCAATAAAGAAAGTACCGCAAGGGAAAGCTGAAAGAGAAATGAAACAACCCAGCAAAACTTTAAAAAGCAGAGATAAGCCCTCGTACCTTTTGCATCATGATTTAGCCAGCAAAATTTAAGCAAAGCGCACTTTAGTTTAAACCCCCGAAACTAAGTGAGCTACTTCAAGACAGCCTATAGTAAGGGCGCACCCTTCTCTGTGGCAAAAGAGTGGGATGATCTTCGAGTAGCGGTGACAGACCTACCGAACTTAGTTATAGCTGGTTGCTTGAGAAGTGGATAGGAGTTCAGCCTTCTTGGTTCTCCCCTCAATTGGGCACGTGCCCCAACACGTCACTTGAGAAACAAGAAGAGTTAGTCAAAGGGGGTACAGCCCCTTTGAAAAAGGACACAACCTTACTAGGAGGTTTCAGATCACAACAAAAAAGGTCTTTGTCGAAGTGGGCTTAAAAGCAGCCATCTCTCGTGAAAAGCGTCCAAGCTTAGATAGTTTTCTAGATCCTTCAATCCCGACAATTAAATCTCAACCCCTAACTTTACCAAGCTATCCCATGCCCCCATGGGAGTAATCCTGCTAATATGAGTAATAAGAGGACCTAGACCCTCTCCCCAGCACAAGTGTACATCGGAACGAACCCCCACCGAAAACTAACGGCCCCAATAAAAGAGGGAACTGAAAAGTGAATAACATAAACCAGAAAAATCTCCAACAAAAAACCGTTAACCCCACACTGGTGTGCCTGAGGGGAAAGGCTAAAAAAGAAAGAAGGAACTCGGCAAACACTTAAAGCCTCGCCTGTTTACCAAAAACATCGCCTCTTGCAAAACTAACGAATAAGAGGTCCCGCCTGCCCGGTGACTTTATGTTTAACGGCCGCGGTATTTTGACCGTGCAAAGGTAGCGCAATCACTTGTCTTTTAAATGGAGACCTGTATGAATGGCATCACGAGGGCTTAACTGTCTCCTTTCTTAGGCCAATGAAATTGATCTCCCCGTGCAGAAGCGGGGATAATAACATAAGACGAGAAGACCCTATGGAGCTTTAGACACTAAGACAGCCTACGTCAAAATACCCCTTCATACAGAAATGAACTAAATAGGACCTGTCCTAATGTCTTTGGTTGGGGCGACCCTGGGGAAATAAAGAGCACCCATGTGGACTGGAAACATGTTTCCAAAACCAAGAGCAACCACTCTAAGAAGCAGAACTTCTGACCAATCTGATCCGGCAAAGCCGATCAACGGACCGAGTTACCCTAGGGATAACAGCGCGATCCCCTTTTAGAGGCCATATCGACAAGGGGGCTTACGACCTCGATGTTGGATCAGGACATCCTAATGGTGCAGCCGTCATTAAGGGTTCGTTTGTTCAACGATTAAAGTCCTACGTGATCTGAGTTCAGACCGGAGCAATCCAGGTCAGTTTCTATCTATGACATGACCTTTTCTAGTACGAGAGGACCGAAAAGGAAAGGCCCATATTATAAGTATGCCTTACCCCTACCCACTGAAACCAAATAAACCGGCCAAAGGGGCATATTCCCGAGCCTGAGAACATGGCATGTTAAGGTGGCAGAGCTCGGCAATTGCAAAAGGTCTAAGCCCTTTGAACAGAGGTCCAAATCCTCTCCTTAACAATGTGATCTTTTATTATTACCCATCTCCTCAACCCTCTAGCATACATTGTCCCCGTCTTACTAGCTGTGGCTTTTTTAACCCTTATTGAACGAAAAGTCTTGGGGTACATGCAACTTCGAAAAGGCCCCAACATTGTTGGACCCTACGGCCTCCTCCAACCAATTGCTGATGGGGTCAAGCTCTTCATTAAGGAGCCAGTCCGACCCTCAACCTCATCCCCCGTATTGTTTCTGCTCGCTCCTATACTAGCCCTTACCCTAGCCCTTCTGATATGGACTCCAATACCCCTCCCCTACCCCGTCACGGACCTCAACCTGGGTATTTTATTTGTCCTTGCTATTTCTAGCCTTGCAGTCTACTCAATTCTTGGTTCCGGATGAGCATCCAATTCGAAATACGCCCTCATTGGGGCCTTACGAGCAGTGGCACAAACCATTTCCTACGAAGTCAGCCTCGGGCTTATCTTACTTAACATTATCATCTTCACGGGAGGCTTTACCTTACAAACCTTTAACACCGCACAAGAGAGCGTTTGACTGGTCCTCCCAGCCTGACCGCTAGCAGCAATATGATACATCTCCACCCTAGCTGAGACCAACCGTGCCCCTTTTGACCTTACAGAAGGAGAATCAGAACTAGTCTCCGGCTTCAATGTAGAATATGCAGGAGGGCCCTTCGCCCTATTTTTCCTTGCCGAATACGCTAACATCCTCCTAATGAATACCCTCTCCGCAGCTCTCTTCCTTGGAGCCTCCCACATCCCTGCCCTTCCCGAGTTGACTTCCGCAAACCTTATAACAAAGGCCGCATTTCTTTCCCTTGTGTTCCTTTGAGTCCGAGCCTCTTACCCCCGATTTCGATATGACCAGCTAATGCACCTCATCTGAAAAAACTTTCTTCCTATTACATTAGCTCTCGTTATCTGACACCTTGCGCTGCCAACCGCCTTTGCCGGCCTTCCCCCGCAGCTATAAAGGAGCTGTGCCTGAAATTAAAGGATCACTTTGATAGAGTGAAACATGGAGGTTAGAATCCTCCCATCTCCTTTAGAAAGAAGGGGCTCGAACCCTACCTGGAGAGATCAAAACTCTCAGTGCTTCCACTACACCACTTCCTAGTCAGGTCAGCTAAGCAAGCTCTTGGGCCCATACCCCAAAAATGTTGGTTAAAGTCCAACCCTCGCTAATGAATCCGTACATCCTAGTCACCCTTCTCCTTGGCCTAGGCCTAGGAACCACAATTACCTTCGCAAGCTCGCACTGACTTCTAGCATGGATGGGACTCGAAATAAATACAATAGCCATTATCCCGCTCATAGCCCAACAGCACCACCCACGAGCAGTAGAAGCAGCAACAAAATATTTCCTCACCCAAGCTGCCGCGGCAGCCATGCTCCTCTTTGCCAGCACAACAAATGCCTGACTCACCGGCCAGTGAGACATCCAACAGATGACCCACCCCATCCCCCTTACCATAATTACTATAGCACTAGCCCTAAAAATTGGCCTAGCCCCAGTGCACTCCTGGCTCCCAGAAGTTCTCCAGGGACTAACCCTCACAACAGGTCTCATTTTATCAACATGACAAAAACTGGCACCCTTCGCCCTTCTCCTACAACTTCACCCCTCCAACTCCACAATCCTAATTGTCCTCGGGGTCACATCAACTCTTGTTGGGGGCTGAGGTGGGCTCAACCAAACCCAGCTGCGGAAAATTTTGGCCTACTCATCCATTGCCCACCTCGGGTGAATAATGCTCGTTCTCCAATTCGCCCCCTCCCTAACCCTTCTCACCCTGTTGACGTACTTCATTATGACATTTTCAACATTCATTATTTTTAAACTCAACAGCGCTACAACAGTGAATGCGCTAGCTACCTCCTGAACAAAGGCCCCCATCACCACCGCCCTAGCACCTCTTATTCTACTATCCCTTGGGGGCCTACCCCCACTTACCGGATTCATGCCTAAATGGCTTATCCTTCAAGAACTAACTAAACAAGACCTTGCCCTTACAGCTACAGTAGCAGCCCTAAGTGCCCTCCTCAGCCTATACTTCTACCTCCGCCTGTCATATGCAATAACACTCACCATATCTCCAAATAACCTCACAGGAACAACCCCTTGACGCTTACCCACAGCGCAGTCCACCCTTCCCCTCGCCACCGCCACGTCGGCCACAATGCTTCTCCTCCCCCTCACCCCCACAATTATAGCGCTACTTACGCTATAGGGACTTAGGTTAGTACTAGACCAAGAGCCTTCAAAGCCCTAAGCGAGAGTGAAAATCTCTCAGACCCTGAATAAGACTTGCGGGACATTACCCCACATCTTCTGCATGCAAAACAGACGCTTTAATTAAGCTAAAGCCTTCCTAGACAGGTAGGCCTCGATCCTACAAACTCTTAGTTAACAGCTAAGCGCTCAAGCCAGCGAGCATCCATCTACTTCCCGCCCCTCCTGCTCGGAGGGAAGGCGGGGCGGGAAAGCCCCGTCCGGCGATAACCGGTCACTTCGGATTTGCAATCCGACATGTAAAACACCTCGAGACTTGGTAAGAAGAGGACTCAAACCTCTGTATATGGGGCTACAATCCACCGCTTAAACCTCAGCCATCCTACCTGTGGCAACTACACGTTGACTATTCTCAACCAACCATAAAGATATTGGCACCCTCTATTTAGTATTCGGCGCCTGAGCCGGAATGGTAGGCACAGCCCTAAGCTTGCTTATTCGGGCTGAACTAAGCCAACCTGGGGCTCTCCTTGGAGACGACCAGATTTACAATGTAATCGTTACAGCCCATGCATTCGTAATAATTTTCTTCATGGTTATACCAATCATGATTGGAGGATTCGGGAACTGACTAATCCCCTTAATAATTGGGGCCCCAGACATGGCCTTCCCTCGTATGAACAACATGAGCTTTTGACTCCTCCCTCCATCTTTCCTGCTCCTCCTAGCCTCATCAGGCGTAGAAGCAGGGGCTGGAACTGGCTGAACAGTTTACCCCCCGCTAGCGGGCAACTTAGCTCACGCCGGTGCCTCCGTTGACCTCACAATCTTCTCCCTTCACTTGGCCGGTATTTCATCAATTCTAGGGGCAATCAACTTCATTACAACTATCATCAACATAAAACCGCCCGCCATCTCACAATACCAAACTCCCCTGTTTGTTTGAGCCGTCCTAATTACAGCAGTTCTTCTGCTCCTCTCACTTCCAGTCCTTGCTGCTGGCATCACAATGCTTTTAACAGACCGAAACCTCAATACAACATTCTTTGACCCTGCGGGAGGAGGTGACCCAATTCTGTATCAGCACTTATTCTGATTCTTCGGTCACCCAGAAGTCTACATTTTAATTTTACCTGGCTTTGGTATGATTTCCCATATTGTTGCCTACTATGCGGGTAAAAAAGAGCCTTTCGGCTACATAGGCATGGTCTGGGCTATAATGGCAATCGGACTTTTAGGATTTATCGTTTGAGCCCACCACATGTTTACTGTTGGGATGGACGTCGACACACGGGCCTATTTCACATCTGCCACAATAATTATCGCAATTCCTACAGGTGTAAAAGTCTTTAGCTGACTGGCTACCCTACACGGAGGATCAATTAAATGGGAGACTCCCCTCCTCTGAGCCCTCGGCTTTATCTTCTTATTTACTGTGGGTGGTCTAACTGGCATCGTCCTAGCCAATTCATCTCTAGACATCGTCCTGCACGACACCTACTACGTAGTCGCCCACTTCCACTACGTACTCTCAATAGGAGCCGTATTCGCAATTGTTGCAGCCTTTGTACACTGGTTCCCTCTTTTTACAGGGTACACACTCCACTCAACCTGAACAAAAATTCACTTTGGGGTAATATTCGTAGGTGTAAACCTAACATTCTTCCCTCAACACTTCCTGGGGCTCGCCGGGATGCCCCGCCGATATTCAGACTACCCAGACGCCTACACTCTATGAAATACGGTATCCTCAATTGGGTCCCTTATCTCACTTGTTGCTGTAATTATGTTCCTATTCATCCTCTGAGAAGCATTCGCCGCAAAACGTGAAGTTCTCACAGTTGAATTAACATCAACAAATATTGAATGACTACACGGCTGCCCTCCTCCTTACCACACATTTGAGGAGCCCGCATTTGTTCAAGTACAACAAACTAACTAACGAGAAAGGGAGGAGTCGAACCCCCATTAACTGGTTTCAAGCCAATCACATAGCCGCTCTGCCACTTTCTTAATAAGATGCTAGTAAAATTGGCCCTTACGCTGTCTTGTCAAGACTGAGTTGTGGGTTAAAGCCCCACGCATCTTGCCCCCCCCCCCCCAATGGCACATCCATCACAATTAGGCTTCCAAGACGCAGCTTCACCTGTAATAGAGGAACTTCTGCACTTCCACGACCACGCCCTAATAATTGTATTCTTAATTAGCACTTTAGTGCTTTACATTATTGTTGCTATGGTATCCACCAAACTAACAAATAAATACATTCTAGACTCTCAGGAAATTGAAGTCATTTGAACGATCCTCCCAGCAGTAATTCTTATTCTTATTGCTCTCCCCTCACTACGAATCCTCTACCTTATGGACGAAATTAACGACCCTCATCTGACTATTAAAGCTATGGGACACCAATGATACTGAAGCTACGAGTATACAGACTACGAAGACCTAGGGTTTGACTCTTATATAATTCCGACCCAAGACTTAGCCCCCGGACAGTTCCGCCTACTTGAAACCGACCACCGAATAGTTGTACCAGTTGAATCCCCCATCCGAGTCCTTGTATCTGCAGAAGATGTTCTCCACTCCTGAGCTGTCCCTGCTCTAGGTGTAAAAATGGACGCCGTCCCTGGTCGATTAAACCAAACAGCTTTTATTGCATCACGCCCAGGCGTATTTTATGGCCAATGCTCAGAAATCTGCGGCGCTAACCATAGTTTCATGCCAATTGTTGTTGAAGCAGTACCTTTAGAACACTTTGAAAATTGGTCTTCACTAATACTTGAAGACGCCTCACTAAGAAGCTAAACTGGTCCTAGCGTTAGCCTTTTAAGCTAAAGATTGGTGTCCCCCAAGCACCCTTAGTGATATGCCTCAGCTTAACCCCTCCCCCTGATTCGCGATTCTATTCTTTTCATGACTAGTTTTCGTAGCCATCCTCCCCGCTAAAGTAGTAGCTCATCTATACCCTAACCAACTAGCGTCACAAGACACAGAGACTCCCACAACAATTCCCTGACACTGACCGTGACGCTAAGCTTCTTTGACCAATTTATGAGCCCGACCTACCTGGGGATCCCACTAATGGGCTTGGCACTCCTACTCCCATGAGTTCTCTTTCCTAAGCCGTCCTCCCAATGACTTGGCAATCGGCTACTTACCCTCCAGGCATGATTTATTAATCGGTTTACCCAACAACTTCTCTTACCTTTAAACACACCCGGCCATAAATGAGCAGCCCTCCTAACTTCCCTTATAGTGTTTCTTCTTACACTTAACATGCTTGGCCTCCTCCCCTACACTTTTACACCTACCACCCAACTGTCACTTAATATGGGATTTGCAGTCCCATTCTGACTAGCAACCGTTCTTATTGGCCTACGAAACCAGCCGACCGCCGCCCTAGGGCACCTCCTGCCTGAAGGGACCCCTGTCCCCCTAATCCCGGTCCTAATTGTCATCGAGACAATTAGCCTGTTCATCCGCCCTCTTGCCCTAGGCGTACGGCTAACCGCTAACCTAACAGCTGGTCACCTACTAATTCAACTCATTGCTACAGCGGCCTTCGTCCTATCTTCAAGCATACCTACCGTCGCCCTTCTAACCGCTACTGTCCTTTTCCTTCTAACACTATTAGAGGTTGCTGTTGCGATGATTCAAGCCTATGTGTTTGTTTTACTTCTAAGTCTTTACCTTCAAGAGAACGTCTAATGGCCCATCAAGCACACGCATATCATATGGTTGACCCAAGCCCGTGACCACTAACAGGTGCAGTCGCTGCCCTATTAATGACATCCGGTCTAGCAATTTGATTCCACTTTAACTCCACCATTTTAATATCCTTAGGCACTATCCTTCTTCTCCTAACAATGTACCAATGGTGACGGGATATTGTTCGAGAAGGAACATTTCAAGGGCACCACACCCCTCCCGTTCAAAAAGGCCTACGCTACGGCATAATCCTCTTTATTACCTCCGAAGTTTTCTTCTTTCTAGGCTTCTTCTGAGCTTTCTACCACTCAAGCCTCGCCCCCACCCCCGAACTCGGAGGCTGCTGACCCCCAACAGGCATTACAACCCTTGACCCCTTCGAAGTCCCCCTCCTCAACACTGCCGTTCTTCTAGCCTCCGGTGTCACTGTTACCTGAGCCCACCACAGCATTATAGAAGGAGAACGAAAACAAGCAATTCAGTCTCTCACACTTACAATCCTCTTAGGTTTCTACTTTACCTTCCTTCAAGGACTGGAATACTATGAAGCCCCCTTTACTATCGCAGACGGAGTATACGGCTCGACCTTTTTCGTAGCAACTGGCTTCCACGGACTCCATGTTATTATTGGCTCCACATTCCTGGCTGTCTGCCTTATTCGACAAATCCAGTACCATTTTACGTCTACCCACCATTTTGGATTTGAAGCAGCAGCATGATACTGACATTTTGTAGATGTTGTTTGACTTTTCCTCTACATCTCTATCTACTGATGAGGATCCTAATCTTTCTAGTATAGTGCGAGTGCAGGTGGCTTCCAACCACGAGGTCTTGGTTAAAATCCAAGGAAAGATACATGACTAACCTAATCACAATTTGCATCTCTATCGCCCTAGTTTTGTCGATAGTTCTTGCTATCGTCTCTTTTTGACTCCCCCAAATAACCCCTGACTATGAAAAGCTCTCTCCCTACGAATGCGGCTTTGACCCTCTTGGGTCGGCGCGACTGCCCTTTTCCCTGCGATTTTTTTTAGTTGCAATCCTATTTCTCCTATTTGACCTTGAAATTGCCCTACTCTTACCCCTCCCCTGGGGGGATCAGTTAACCTCCCCCTTAACAACTTTCTTCTGGGCTGCCACAGTTCTTGTACTCCTAACAATTGGTCTAATCTACGAATGACTTCAAGGAGGACTAGAATGAGCCGAATAGACGCTTAGTTTAAAGAAAACATTTGATTTCGGCTCAAAAACTTGCGGTTTGAGTCCGCAATTGTCTAATGACGCCCCTCCACTTTTCTTTCTCGACAGCCTTCATTTTAGGCCTCACGGGACTCACGTTCCACCGAACCCACCTTCTGTCGGCACTCCTATGCTTGGAAGGCATAATATTATCCTTATTTATTGCCCTCTCACTATGGGCCCTTCAACTAGGCTCCTTTAGCTTCTCAGCTGCACCCATACTCCTATTAGCTTTCTCAGCCTGTGAAGCAGGCGCAGGCCTTGCACTTCTTGTTGCAACTGCCCGAACCCATGGAACCGACCGACTACAAAACCTTAACCTCCTACAGTGTTAAAGATTTTTATTCCCACGATTATGCTCATCCCCGTGACCTGACTCTCCCCCCAGAAATGGTTCTGACAATCTGCAGCTACCAACAGCCTATTAATTGCAGCAATCAGCCTTATCTGAATAAAAGCCCCCTGGGACACAGGATGGTCTTTTATAGCACTCTTTGCAGGCACCGACTCCCTATCAAGCCCTCTGCTCGTACTCTCATGCTGACTTCTCCCGCTCATGGTAATTGCAAGTCAAAACCACATGACATCCGAACCAACCCCACGGCAACGACTTTACATCACCCTTATAATCAGCCTTCAATCCTTCTTAATCCTCGCCTTCGGTGCAACAGAAGTAATCTTCTACTATGTCATATTTGAAGCAACCCTAATTCCAACACTCTTTCTAATTACCCGATGAGGAAACCAAACAGAGCGTCTTAACGCAGGCACATACTTCCTTTTTTATACCCTCGCAGGCTCTCTCCCCCTGCTAGTGGCCCTCCTCCTACTTCAAAACAGCACTGGCTCCCTCTCGATGCTTACCCTTCAATATGTTCAACCTCTTCTGCACAATAACTGGGCAAACAACTTCTGATGAGCAGCATGCCTGATTGCTTTTCTGGTTAAAATACCACTTTACGGCGTCCACCTATGACTCCCCAAAGCACACGTAGAAGCTCCCATTGCAGGCTCAATAATTCTTGCCGCCGTCTTGCTAAAGCTAGGGGGTTATGGGATAATGCGTGTTCTCGTCGTCCTTAGCCCCCTCACAAAGGAACTAGGATACCCATTTATTATTCTGGCCCTCTGAGGCGTTATTATGACAGGCGCCATCTGCTTACGACAAACGGATTTAAAATCCCTCATCGCCTACTCCTCAGTTGGCCACATGGGCCTGGTTGTAGCAGGAATTTTAACTCAAACACCCTGAGGTTTTACAGGAGCCCTGGTCCTAATAATTGCCCATGGTTTAACCTCCTCTGCTCTCTTCTGCCTAGCCAACACCAACTACGAGCGAACACATACTCGAACAATAATTTTAGCTCGAGGGCTTCAAATAACCCTCCCACTTATAACAATGTGATGATTTATTGCGACTCTCGCCAACCTCGCCCTGCCCCCCTTACCAAACTTAATAGCAGAACTTACAATTATTGTAGGACTCTTTAACTGATCCTGATGGACAATCGCCCTAACAGGTACTGGCACGCTCATTACTGCCGGCTACTCCTTATACATGTTCTTAATAACCCAACGAGGGCCCCTCCCCACCCATATCATCACCCTGCCTCCATCGTACACCCGCGAGCACCTACTAATGGCCCTCCACCTAATCCCCCTTCTCCTACTTATCCTAAAACCTTCTTTGATCTGAGGGTGATTTGGATGTAGGCATAGTTTAACTAAAACGCCAGATTGTGATTCTGGAAATAGTGGTTAGACTCCTCTTGCCCACCGAGAGAGGCTTGCCCGCAACTGAGGTTGCTAACCTCCGTGACCCAGGTTGGAGTCCTGGGCTCTCCTCGTTTAATCTCGCTCCTAAAGGATAAAAGCTCATCCGTTGGTCTTAGGAACCAAAAACTCTTGGTGCAAATCCAAGTAGTAGCTCATGGCAGAAACCTATATCCTGTTGTCTACCACTGTCCTCCTGGTTTTTGCCCTGTTGCTCTCTCCCTTGACGAAAATTTCTCGGGAAACCACGAACGACGGACTTAAACCAGCGGCCCGCATTAAAACAGCGATCCTACTGGCTTTCGTAATTAGCCTAATGCCCCTTTCAGCATTCCTCGAAAAAGGAGCAGAGGCCTCAATTATCTCTAAGTACTCAATTGACACACAGTCCTTCCATATACAGATTAGCTTTACCTTTGATTTCTACTCCCTCGTTTTTATCCCCATCGCTCTCTTCGTAACCTGGGCCATCTTGGAGTTTGCCTTATGGTACATAGAAGACGACCCCAATATCGCCCGATTCTTTATGTATCTCCTCGTATTCTTGGTTGCAATACTCATTCTTGTTACAGCAGGGAACCTCTTCCAACTCTTTATTGGATGAGAAGGAGTAGGCATTATATCATTTCTTCTCATCGGATGATGACACGCCCGGGCAGATGCAAACACAGCATCTTTACAGGCAGTCTTATACAATCGAGTGGGGGATATTGGCCTACTGTTCGCATTCGCCTGAGCCCTCCACAACGTAAGCACATGACAAATCGAACAAATTAACGTTCTTGCCCTCGATAAAGACGTCGCCCCGTTCCTAATTGCCCTCATCGTTGGGGCCACAGGAAAATCAGCACAATTTGGCCTTCACCCATGACTCCCCGCAGCCATGGAAGGCCCAACTCCGGTCTCGTCCCTCCTGCACTCAAGCACAATGGTTGTGGCAGGTATCTTCATACTAATCCGCTTCAGCCCCCTTATTGAGGCCTGTCCACTTGCCTCAACCATTTGCCTTTGATTAGGAGCACTCACTACTTTATTTACAGCGACTTGTGCCCTTACCCAAAATGATCTTAAAAAGATTATTGCTTTCTCAACATCCAGCCAACTTGGTCTTATAATAGTTACCATTGGACTAAATCAACCCGACCTCGCCTTCCTCCATATTTGTACACACGCCTTCTTTAAGGCTATACTTTTCATCTGCGCCGGCTCAATTATCCACGCCCTCAATAATGAGCAGGACATCCGACGAATGGGAGGTATATATGCCCACACCCCAGTTACCTCAGCCTGCCTAACACTAGGGAGCCTTGCATTAATAGGCACACCCTTCCTGGCCGGCTTCTTCTCTAAAGACGCGATTATTGAAGCACTAAACACATCCTATCTAAACGCCTGAGCCCTTGTCCTTACTCTTATTGCAACTGCCTTCACGGCCGTCTACAGTATACGCATCATCTACTACGTAGTCATAGGCCCCCCACGATTTGATGTCTATCCCCCAATCAACGAAAACAACCCAAACCTTCTTAACGCCCTAAAACGACTAGCCCTAGGCAGCATCGCAGCCGGCTTCCTCCTTACAAGCTATATCCTCCCAGGAAAAGCACCAGTAATGACTATATCCCCCCTCCTCAAACTTGCCGCACTTGTCGTTACGGCAATCGGCCTACTAATCGCCCTTGAGCTAGCCAAACAAGCATCACGACCTCAAAAAGACATTCCCCATATCCCAACCCACCGATTCTCTGCCATGCTTGGATACTTCGCAGCCCTCGTCCACCGAAGCGTCCCAAAAATAAGCCTAATGATGGGCCAAAAGCTCGCCAATCAAGCAATTGACCAAAACTGACTCGAGAAAGTTGGCCCAAAAGCCGTAGCCACCTCCAACAAACCTATAATCTCAACCGCCAGCAACCTTCAACGAGGCATCCTTATGACCCACCTAGCAATATTCGTGCTCACCCTGACCCTAGCAATTATCCTGGGGTTCCGCGCTAGATTTTTTTAAACCGCGCGCACCGTACCCCGACCCACGCCCCGTGTTAACTCTAACACAACAAAAAGCGTTAACAAAAGTATTCACGCGCTAAATACTAGCATCCCCCCACCCAAAGAATATATTAATCCAATTCCCGATACATCTCCCCGAAAAACAAAGAACTCTCCCGACTCATCAACTGGCACCCAAGACGCCTCAAACCACCCCCCTCAAAAGGGGACACTCGCTAATACGACCGCAACTAAGTACACCACTGTATACGCAGCAACCGGCCCGCTCAATCACCCCTCGGGATAAGGCTCCGCTGCAAGGGCAGCTGAATAGGCAAACACAACCAACATCCCGCCTAAATAAATAAGGAACAAAACTAAGGACAAAAAAGGTCCTCCATAACTAACCAGAATCCCACATCCCATCCCAGCGACAACAACCAGCCCCAAAGCCGCAAAGTAAGGAGAAGGATTCGAAGCAACAGCTACTAACCCTACAACCAGCCCAATTAACAAAAGACAAACCATAAATGACATAATTCTTGCCCGGACTCTAACCAAGAATAATGGCTCGAAAAGCCACCGTCATACTTTTACTACAAGAACTTCCTAATGGCCAGCCTTCGAAAAACACACCCCCTCCTCAAAATCGCAAACGACGCGGTAGTCGACCTCCCTGCCCCCTCAAACATTTCAGTATGATGAAACTTTGGGTCACTCCTAGGCCTCTGTTTAGCTTCACAGCTTCTTACTGGACTCTTCCTCGCCATACATTACACCTCTGACATCGCCACAGCCTTTTCGTCTGTCGCCCACATCTGTCGAGACGTAAACTATGGATGACTCATCCGTAACATGCACGCTAACGGCGCATCCTTCTTCTTTATCTGCATTTACCTCCACATCGGACGAGGCCTATACTACGGCTCCTACCTTTACAAAGAAACGTGAAACATCGGAGTCGTTCTTCTTCTGCTCGTGATAATAACCGCCTTCGTAGGCTACGTCCTTCCCTGAGGACAAATATCATTTTGAGGCGCAACCGTAATTACAAACCTCCTCTCAGCAGTCCCCTACGTAGGAAACTCCCTCGTCCAATGAATCTGAGGGGGCTTTTCAGTTGATAATGCCACCCTCACACGGTTTTTCGCCTTCCACTTCCTGTTCCCATTTGTGATTGCTGCTGCCACTATTGTCCATCTCCTATTTCTCCACGAAACAGGATCAAACAATCCCCTTGGCCTAAACTCTGACGCTGACAAAATTTCCTTCCACCCATACTTCTCATACAAAGACCTTCTAGGCTTCGCCGCCCTATTAATTGCTTTAACATCACTTGCATTATTTACACCCAACCTCTTGGGAGACCCCGACAACTTCACACCCGCAAATCCCCTTGTTACACCTCCACACATTAAACCCGAATGATACTTCCTATTTGCATACGCCATTCTCCGGTCGATCCCAAACAAGCTTGGAGGAGTCTTAGCCCTACTTTCCTCCATTCTAGTATTAATAGTTGTGCCAATTCTTCATACCTCAAAACAACGAAGCTTAACATTCCGGCCAATCACCCAATTCCTGTTCTGAGTGCTCGTCGCAGACGTAGTAATCCTTACATGGATCGGGGGTATACCCGTAGAGCATCCCTTTATTATTATTGGACAAATCGCATCTTTCCTCTACTTCTCCCTCTTTTTGGTCCTAGCACCATTAGCAGGGTGGGCCGAGAACAAAGTCCTACGATGAGCTTGCATTAGTAGCTTAACACCTAGAGCACCGGTCTTGTAAACCGGCAGGTGAAGGTTAAACCCCTTCCTACTGCTCAAAGAAAGGAGACTCTAACTCCCGCCACTAGCTCCCAAAGCCAGCATTCTTCATTAAACTATTCTTTGTTTAGACATATATGTATTAACAACATAAATGGTGTCAACCATAACTCACTTCATCAGTATACCACTATGTATAATCAACATTAATAGGATTAGTACATTCATTCATCAACATCTCGACTATCACATACATAACCCATTCCTAGACTTAATCAAACCAATAACATTTAAACCTTATATGGATCACACCCAACTAACGTTCAAATAAATATTACCCCGGCAAGCACTCCTCATACAATTAGACTCGGAATTTTATGCACAGTAAGAGCCCACCATCCAGCTCATATCTTAATGCATACTCTTCTTGAAGGTGAGGGACAAGACCCTGTGGGGGTAGCTATAATTGCACTATTCCTGGCATCTGGTTCCTACTTCAGGTCCATGACTTGCTTGATTCCCCTAACTTTCATCGACCCTTGCATAAGTTAATGGTGGTAATACATATTTATCGTTACCCACCTAGCCGGGCGTTCACTCCACAGGGGCAGCTGGTTCCTTTTTTCGTTTTCCTTTCACCCGCATTTCACAGTGTAAGATAAACATCACATTAAGGTAGCACATATTCTATCTTGCTCGATGTACATAATAACCATAGATGTAGTTATTTACCATTCTACTCTTTACTCTTGAGGCCCCCCCCTGGTTTATTCGCGTTAAACCCCCCCTACCCCCCCAGAGCTACTGAGATGACTAACACTTCTGCAAACCCCCCCGGAAACAGAAAACCTCAGTTAGCAATTTTAACCCTATTTATATTATTAAAATTATTATAATATTTACGC